TACAATTTCTTTCAAATTCATTAAAATTTCATGTACGGATTCTTGAATACCTACAAAAGTAGAATATTCGTGTGGTAGTTTCTCAAATTTTGCACGTGTAATACATGTTCCTTCTATTTCTCCTAGTAAAGCTCTTCGCATCGCGATGCCTATTGTATCGGCTTGGCCTTTCATAAGTGGGGCCAGAATAAAGCGTCCATAATAAAGACGCTTACTGTCTGCTCTTGATTCAACACACTTCCACTGCAGTGTCCGAGTAGATACTGTTACTTTCTCTCGAACCATAGTAATATTATTTGATCAAATCATTGAATTATTTATTTCTCTTGAAATCTCTTCAATGGTTACACACGTCTTTTTTTGGGGGGCCTACAGCCATTATGTGGCATAGGGGTTACATCCCGTATGAAACTTAATAGTATACCACTTCTACGAATAGCTCTTAATGCCGCATCTCTCCCGAGACCGGGGCCCTTTATCATGACTTCTGCTCGTTGCATACCTTGATCCACCACTGTCCGAATAGCATTTCCCGCTGCGGTTTGAGCGGCAAATGGTGTTCCTCTTCTTGTACCCTTGAATCCACAACTACCGGCGGAGGACCAAGAAATTACTCGCCCTCGTACATCTGTAACAGTCACAATGGTATTGTTGAAACTTGCTTGAACATGAATAACTCCCTTTGGGATTCTACGCGCATTCTTACGTGAACCAATACGTCTATTTCTACGTGAACCAATTTTTGGTATAGGTTTTGCCATATTTTATCATCTCATAAATATAAGTCAGAGATATATGGATATATCCATTTCATGTCAAAACGGATCCTGGTTTTTTTACTGATTTTTTTGTACATCTGTATATCAGGTCCTTTAGATTTCGGGAGTCCTTTTTGATTTAAAAAAATTATCCTTGTCTTTGTTTATGTCTCGGGTTGGAACAAATTACTATAATTCGTCCCCGCCTACGGATCAATCGACATTTTTCACAAATTTTACGAACGGAGGCCCTTATTTTCATATTTGTCACTCCTTTTCTTAATTCTGAATCTACTTAATTTAATTGGAAGAAAATAAATTTCTTAAAATTTTTAACTTCGAATTGTATCCCGACGAAAGAATGTTGAAATCAAAAAATCACCCAATTATTTGAGTCTTTACTTTTGAATATACTGAATATAATATTCAAATTAGATTCCCTTTAGTTGAATCATAAGAACTTACCATAATTTTGTTAATTTATAGGGAGTATATGTATAAAATTACGTTAAACCTTTCCCGAAGCAAAACCTAGAATCGGATTGATTTTTGTTATCTAAACGAACTCGAAACATACATACCATTGGGACGTAGCTCAGTAATTAAACCTTCGCAAATCTGTTTTTGTTCTTTCTCTTGCATTCCAGGTAAAACGGCTTTGAAACATCAACTAATTAAAGAGGCATAATATTATAAACCTACCTTTTACTCTTTTTTTTTCACAAATATGAAAATTTCGCATATGATTTGGCTATCAGAAAGATTACCATATATAACACAAAATTTCCCCGCCGATTCCTTCTATTCGAGCCTCTCGGTCTGTCATTATCCCTCGAGAAGTAGAAAGAATTACAATCCCCATTCCGCCTAAAATTCTCGGAATTCGTTGATAGTTAGAATAGATTCGTAGGCCGGGCCGACTGATCCGTTTTAAATTTAAAACAGTTCTATATGGTCCTTTCCTATTTCTTCTATGTCGTAGGGTTAAAACCAAAAAAAAATTATTGCTTTCCTGATGTTTTCTCACGTTTTCAATAAAACCTTCTCGTAAAAGGATTTTAACAATATTTTCAGTTATATTAGTAGATGGTATTCGAACTGTTCTTTTTTCATTCATGTCAGCATTGCGTATAGAGGTTATTATGTCAGCAATAGTGTCTTTACTCATGATAAACTAAGATTATTGTTGCCCCCGAATTTTGATATAATCAACATGCTCTATTTCTTTTTTTTTTTTTCTAAATTCATAAATATTTATGAATTTTAAAAGGTATATACGTGATATACAAACAATCTACTAATTAAATTAAAGTAATCCATTTCATTCAAATATTATAAACTATATCATGGTATTCCCTTATAATACTTCGGGTGCTAATGAAACTATTTTAGTAAAATTTAACTGTCTTAATTCCCGGGGGATCGCGCCAAAAATTCGGGTTCCCTTTGGATTTCCTTCTTGATCAATAACAACTGCAGCGTTGTCATCATATCGTATTATCATACCGTTGTCGCGTTTGAGTTCTTTACAAGTACGTACAATTACAGCTCGGATCACTTCTGATCTTTCTAGAGGTGTATTTGGCACTGCTTCTTTGATTACAGCAACAATAACGTCACCAATATGAGCATATCGTCGATTACTAGCTCCTATGATTCGAATACACATCAATTCTCGAGCCCCGCTGTTATCGGCTACATTCAAATAGGTTTGAGGTTGAATCATATCTTTTTTATTGATTTTGTCTTTTCAATGTAAAGGGTGAAAAAAAAGAAATATTGTTTGTTCAAAACAAGAAACCTACAATTGTTTTTTTTTATCAAAAAAATGATTTCCTTTTGTTCTACATTTCTATCCTATACCGAAAGAATGAATTGAGTTCGTATAGGCATTTTTGATGCCGCTATTGAAATAGCCCTTCTGGCTATATTTTCTGCCACTCCGCTCATTTCATAAAGTATTCTGCCGGGTTTAACAACAGCTACCCAATATTCGGGAGATCCTTTCCCCGAACCCATACGCGTTTCGGTTGGTCTTACTGTAACTGGTTTGTCTGGAAATATACGTACCCATATTTTTCCACCGCGGCGTGCGTTTCGTGTCATTGCGCGACGCCCCGCTTCTATTTGTCTAGACGTGATCCAAGCAGGTTCAAGTGCTTGAAGAGCATATCTACCAAAGCAAATACGATTACCTCGATAAGATATTCCTTTCATTCTTCCTCTATGTTGTTTACGGAATCTGGTTCTTTTGGGGTTATAGTTGATGGTTGTTTATCAATTCCATCCATCTCTATTACAGAACTGGACATGAGAATTTCTTCTCATCCAGCTCCTCGCGAATTAAACGATTAAAAATCAAATACATGGTGAATAATATACTGAATCGGGGTATTCTTTCAATTTATTTAATAGAATAATATAATTTTTTTTCTTTTGATTTTATATATATATATAATTAACCACGTATTCTATTTAATCTTATAATGAATCTTTATTTGATTTTGCTTTTTCTTATCATATCGAATTTATTCAACCTTCATAAAAAAAAAATTCGCGGGCGAATATTTACTCTTTCAACATTCAGTTGTAAGATTAGTCTATGACAACACAATCTTTCAAAAAAAAAAATTTGGTTCGTTCCGCCATCCTACCTACTGAATCATTAGGATTCCTTTTCAATAGAATCTTATGTATTCACAGGTTCTATCGTCCCCACCACTTCTTGAGTAATGATTAGGTCTGAATTCTACAACGGAGCTCCTAATGAAATTTTTGAGTCAACCTTCTCAGTCTTTATTGGCTCGGGGCTCTTTATTTGTGGTTCTATCCACGTATTTGTCTAATTAGGGATCAATCAGTATTGATGCTTTATTACATTCTTTTTTATGAGATGACTCATAGACCGTACATATTGGAATCGTATATCGTTGGTATTCTTTTTCTATCTTTCTCTCACCTTTCCATTTATCTGTATCCTTTTCTTGCTTTACAACCAATAATCAGATTGGTTTATATTTTTTTTTGCAAAAAAGATTTCAGTTGCTACAATGATATGACTTATATATATATCCTATATATCTATATCATATTTTGACTGGCTCTTTCTTTATATCCAGATAATGCGAAGCAATGAGTTGGTTATTAGTTCTATAGTTATTAGTTCGTACTACGAGTTATTCCATTTTTTTGAAACCTAATCCTAATAGAAAAACCAACGAGTCACACACTAAGCATAGCAATTATATCAAATGATTAATTGAATTTTTATTCAACCTTATAGAATTGTTCATTTTTTTATCATTAAATAGAAATAGAACTAAATACAAGTTAAGTAAATGTTTATTATTCTTCGTTTACAAATATCCAAATTTTGATACCTAATACCCCATAGATAGTTCGAACTGCGTAGGAGCAATAGTCTATTTTGGCTCGAATGGTTTGTAGAGGAACCCTACCTTCTCTGATCCATTCGACACGTGCAATTTCTTTTCCGTCGATACGACCTGCAATTTGTACTTGAATTCCTTTTGTACCTGCTTGCTCAGTTAATTCAATAGCTTTTTTCATTGCTTTGCGAAATGAAACTCTATTTTTTAATTGCCCGGCTATAAATTCCGCAAGAATATTGGGGTGCCCATAAGGGTTTACAATTCTTGTAATAGCAATGTTGAGTTTTCGGTTTACACAATTGAGTTCTTTTTGTACATTGAATTGTAATTCTTCGATTTTTCGAGTCCTTTCTTCTATTAATAACTTGGGGAATCCCATATAGATTATCACTTGAATCAAATCGATTCTTTTTTGAATCTCTATACGTGCAATTCCCTCGACATTAGAGGATATTTTCAGATTTTTTTGTACATAATTTTTGATACAATCTCGTATTTTTTGATCTTCTTGTAGATCTTCGGAATAATTTTTGGGTTGTGCAAACCAAAGAGAATGATGCCCTTGGGTTGCGCCCAATCTGAAACCAAGTGGATTTATTTTTTGTCCCATAGTCCCCCACTACTATATATATCGTGAAACATCATATCGGTGTGTTTTTTTTTTTTTTTTATTCGTTCGGATTTTTTTAAGCATAACATAATATAGCGTATTTGTAGTTTTTCTAATATGGAATATTCTTTCTTTAAATATTCCTCAGCTGCTTTTTCCTTTTATCTTTTCCTTTTATCTATATTCTAGTTGTTCATCTGTTCATCTACAGATATATCTTTTAACACAATAGTTATATGA